GTCGGGGGAAAGAATAGGAAAGACGATTTCACTATATTTCTGCCCGGGAACAGGACCTATCACAAGAATATTTCTTTGATTAGGACGATAATACTGAAAAGAAAGATTGCCCATCTTTTCTTTTATTTCAGGAGAAATACGATCGGGAGGGGCTAATTCAAAGCCCTCGGGTAAAATAAGAACAGCTCCTACATTCAGAGTTCCCTTTTTGCCATTAGCAAGAACTTGTTTCAGTTGCATATCATAAGGAATTCGAACAACTGCTTCAAATACAGTATCTGGAAGTACAGCTTGGGGAACTTCAATATCCACGGGTTTATTAGCTAAATGACAATTGGCACATACAATTCGCCCAGTTGCTTCTCGTGGATTTTCATAACCCTGCTGCGCAAAAATAGGATATGCATTTGAAATATATGCTCGAGTTATTACATATATAATGATCGATACATAAATTGATCGAGTCATCTGTTCTTTTACCCAAGAAAAAGTATTTCTATTTTGCATAGTCCAATCATTGATCCCGTAATTTCTACAATAAATTTGATAGGTAGCTAGTAGAATTCCCTATCCACAAGTTTGCCATTGTATTGATTGTACTAAAAGAATTGTACTAGTAGAATACTAGTAGAATAGAGTATGAATACCTTTAATTTCAAAATGGATAAAGATAGAAGTCTAAAGAATAAGTAAGATTGAAAATGATTTCTTTATACACGAATAAAAATTCTAATTTGATTGATATCAAGAGATCTAGAGATCTAAGGAATTCTTCGGAATTCTTCATTCATTCATTGAATGATAAATTACTACAAGGGAAGGAGATACACGATTTAAAAAATGAAAAATCCAATATTTCACAATTGTATCTAGAATCACTGGAAAAGTGGAAACAAGACCAGATAGAATCTGATCATTCTCAGCCAATCCAAAATCGTTGTAGATCGAACCAATCATTAGTTCCCAACCATGGGTCGAGTGAAATCCGATCCATAAATCAGTAACTAAAAGAATAAAAAAAGCTTTGATTGTGTCACTTAAGTTATAAATAAATTCCTGAATCCAAGAATTCAGAAAAAAAAGTTCTTCATTGCCCAGAACAAAATAACCACTTAGAACAGCAAAACAGATTAGATTTGTGGAGAACTCCAAGATGATATGAAAATGAGATTCATTGTGTCTTTTGACCAATTGTATCGTTTCCTTGTGCATTCCTATACGAAGCCTTTGCATATGTGTTTCCGAGTATTCCTTTATTATCTCGTCCAACAGGAATATTTCTTCTAATTCCATAAATTTTTCTAGAACATTTTTATCTTGAATATCATTAAAAAGGATTTCGGATTGCCTGGTATTCCACCAACCAAGAACCCAAATTTCTAGACATTTATGAAATGAGAGAGAAACCCACCAGGGCAAAAAGAGTATAGACACAAGATATAGAAGGGAAGCCAATGCTTTATTTTTTTTCATTCTGTATCTGTGATGTGAATTGTTAATGAACCTGTTTCATTCGTCGATTCTATCCGAGATTTCTATGAAGCATTGGTTCTATAACTATAAGAAGAACAAGGTATCGAACCCAAGGATCTTTTCCTATTTTTGTTTATCTTTTCCTATTTTTGTTTTTGTATTTTGTATAAGAATTGAGTCTTTGGATATTTGGATTATTTGGATATAGAATAGAACATAAAAGAAAGGCCCTTTCAAATGAAAAAGAAAATAATTAAAGGATCCGGAAGGATTCATCTTTAAATCCAAATAAGAAATATAAGAAATGGGTTTTTCGAGTTTTCATTCGAAAGATTTCACTGGCTAATCGCAACACGGGGATAGGGTATCAATTCAAAAAGGGGAGCCTAAAAATAGGAATTATGTGTTACGAAAACAAAAGACATGTTAGAATATTTGATGAATCTATACTTATTATACCTTTTACTAGTATAAAAGAATGAAGCTGAACGCCATGCGTATGCATATACAAAAGAGTTTTTGTGTACAAATAGTTTCTATTTTTCTTAAGATATTTGATTAGTTCTATTCTATATTTCTTAGAATTCTTCCATTTATGTCCTCCTGCTTTGAGATGTACAATGTATATGAATTGCTGCCTCAACTGAATGAGGAAATAGAATATAGCATCTTTTTATGGAATAAACATTTTGAAGAAGCTTAAGTTTTTTAAAAATATAATGAGTAAGTTCCTTTTCTCATGCTGAGATTTCTTCTCAGTTCATTTCAAAATACTTCAATTGGTATGCGCAAGAAATAGGCCAATTCTGCAGCTTTTTTTTCAATTTCTCGTGGAGTCAAATTTTCATCAGTACGAGTCAAGGGAATGGCTCCCTGACCCCGTATTTCTATATAAAGGACACGACGAGGAAAAAGACCCTCTCTCGCCTCCATTCTGATTGATTGGATATCTTTCAGAAAGAAACGAAGAAAGATTCGACGATTTATTCCAGGAAATCCCCAACGAAAAAGGCACATTATCCCTTTTTTTCTATCGAATTGGTCATAACCACTACCTACATTCCATAAAATTGTGCACCACAAATAAGAACTAATAAATAGACCCGCGATCCCATAGAAAGACATCACGATCCCTTGTGGGAAAAAAAGAATTTGCTGAGACGGAAATACGGATATAAGATTTCTACCAAGATAACTGGAAGTTCCAACCACTAAGAATCCTAGTGAACCTAAAAAAAGGATAAAAGCCCAGCAAAAATTACTTATTTTTTGAGACCCTGATATAAGTTCTATCCATATATGTTCTGATCGCCAGTTCATACTATACTAGATCCAGTTGCATTTGATTGGAATTGAGAGAATAACTCAAATGGATTTGACTTCACTTTTCTTACTTGATCCGGAAGTAACTTTCATCAACTAGCAGTATTCTGACGTAAACCATTAGAAAGAATTGGTTAGATACATTGAGTTTCTATTTCAAAGGTTTTCAAAAAAAAAAAAAAAAAAAAATTTACTCATCATTTTTAATTGAATTCTTTAATTGATTAAGCTATAACCGCATATATATGCATTAATGCGTATATTATGCATGGCATACATAACAACTCTTTCCTTTTGTTTTCGGAAAGACCACATATTGTATATCCTGCTATATTACATTACAAAATATCTGTATGATGATCCAGTGTTGTGACGAGATTTAGTCCCATCGTAGTTAGACAATCTTATTTCTTTGGACATAAAGAGATAAAGAAGCCATTGCAATTGCCGGAAAAACTAGGCCCACTAAAGGAACAAAAATAGAGGGAAAGTTCAAATTGATCATAGAATGAGTACCTTGATTTCATATTTGTACCTATTTTAATTATAAATAGATCTTATTATAAGTCTATCTATTAGAGAAAATAGGAAATATTTAATAAGTAATAAGTGCAAAGAATATATAATGTACCTATTCCTCTTTTTCCTTTTTCTACAGGAATATGTAGAAGAATCCACTTTCATAAATTTTCTTCTTCCTTTTCCCATCCTTATCTTCTTTATATCTTATCTTCTTTCTATTCTTTCTTATGAATTCGCGACTTTAACCACTTTTATCCAACAAAAAGGGATTCCTAGTAAAAAAACGGAGGTTCTCGTTAAATAGAAATAATTTCTATATTCTTATTAATTTATTATTTTATTTTATATTTATTCTTTATTTTTATTTAAGATTTTTTCAATATTTTTGATCTCTTTTTCGTTTTTCTATATTTCTGCTATATTTCTGTATATGAATAAATATGTAAAATAGGTAAAAAGGACGGATCAAATTTTTTTGATTTCCCATATTTCTCGGAAGGAGAAAGAAAAAGAAATTTTTTTCTCTTGTCAATAGAGGGATGATTATTTCTAATCAGCAAGAGAAGTATAATTCAGCAAGAGAAGTCTAATAAAAAAGATATCCGGGACAAAAAGTAATTATCCAAAACTTCTAACTCTTACTACACTTAGAATTGATGTTCCCAAAGAAAACACCATCTTCTTAGTTTTGATTAAAATGAACTAAATGTTTCGTCGATAAAAAAAAATAACTGAACCTAGTGCTATACTTCCTTTTTTAAATCTTTATTCAAGGGTAGGAAACCATGTAGTTGAAATAACTCATTCAGAACACCTTTTAAAAGATTACGTGGTACGATTGGATCGAATAAGCCCTTCTGGAATAAATACTCAGCAACTTGTAAACCTTCGGGTACTATCTTATTCAATGTTTGTTCAATGACTCTTTTCCCCGCAAACGCAATGTAGGCATTAGGTTCAGCAATAATGATATCTCCCAACATACCAAAACTTGCTGTAACTCCGCCAGTTGTAGGAGATGCAAGGATTGATACATAAAATAACTTTTTATTTAATTGATAATCATATGAAGCAGAAGATATTTTAGCCATTTGCATCAAGCTCAAACTCCCTTCTTGCATGCGTGCTCCTCCAGAAGCACATACAATAATGACAGGCAGAGATTGATTAGTAGCATACTCGATCAAACGGGTGATTTTCTCACCTACAACGGATCCCATACTACCTCCCATAAACTGAAAATCCATAACTCCAATTGCTATGGGAATACTATTTAGTTTACCTATGCCCGTTTGGACAGCTTCAGTCAAACCTGTTTTATTTTGATAAAAAGAGATGCGATCTATATAAGGTTCTTCCTCTGAATGAAATTCAATGGGGTCCAGAGAGACCATATCTTCATCCATAGACTTCCAAGTGTCAGGATCAATCAAAAGTTTTATTCGATCTAAACTACTCATTTTCAAATGATATCCGCAGTGTTCACAAATATTCATTTTTGAACTAAAGAATTTTTTATAATTTAATCCATAACAATTCTCGCATTGAACCCATAACTGTTTGTATTTTGTATTTATATCAAAATCATTAGATATTTCTATTTCATCTATTTCATCAAAAGGACTATTACTAGTTTTTATGCTTGAATCTTCACTATTTTCACTTTCAATACTACTTGGACTTTCCGTATAAATTAAACTAGTAATGTAACTGTCGATACCACTGTCAATGTCACTATTAAGAATGATTTCAAAACTAAGATAAGTGTCAACGCAACTATTAATGTGATTATTCCAATTAGATTGAGTATCATATATCGAATCATAAGAGTAGTAATTGCTACTCTTAGACTCACTATTCAAATAATTAGAAAAAAAAAGATCTAGTTCACTCAAAAAAGAAATAGCATTATCAATATCAAAAATCTGATTTTCAATATCAAAATATACAGAATAACTGTCACCATTACTATTTCTAACTAAAAAAGTATCATCAGAGATCAAACTCCAAATATTACTGCTATCAAATAAATAATTGAGATAATTATTATTACTTAAACTAGAACTGTCCCAACTAGTAATATTTTTCTCCGCATCATTTAGAATAGGTTCGTCACTTCCATCGGTATGTCCAAGAGCATCAAGACTATCCATTGATTTACTTAGTCTACACCTATGTTCTAACTTCTTGTTAGACAACATTGAATTAAACCAACATTTTTCCATAGAGCTTTTCTGCCCCCTATTTTATAAAAATCTAATACTAATAGATGAATAGTCATTTTATGAAAAAAAATGAAAAAAATCATTTTACTATTTATTTTTTCTTTCTTTTGATTTCTCATCCTAATTCAAAAGAAGCATATGATCCAATCATTAAGATTTTTAATGAAAAATTAGTGAGTCTTAATTAGTGAGTCTTGAAAAGAAAGAATTCTCTTTTGGGGGAATCCAATGAATCATTTCAATATCTATTCTGATTGTGATTATGATAGAATCTTTTCTTAAAAAAATAGAAAGACAAGTTTCTTTCATTTAAAACTAGAAATTATCATCAAAAAGTTGTTTTTCCCATACAGGGAAAATGTATTCTCGTAGAATCTCGTGTTATATAAAATGACGAAAAAGACAATATAAAGTATGGGGGGTAGAGGAGATCCTTCCCTTGGCTTAATCTATGGCCTGAAACTAAAGAATATAAAAAGCATATAAAATGATCCACCAGTCCAATTACAAGGATCCATAATTAAGCCTATGTCTCCAACAAGAAATAATAGAATATAAGTTATTAAGTCTTCGATCTTATCTTTAAATTTTGCATATACTTGTATATGGTATATATGGTAAGGTCTGTACTCTATACATATGAAAGATATATGCAAATACACAAAGATCCTCATAATATAGAATTGGTATAAGATGTTCATTCTTTATTCGACCCAATCTTTTTTTAGGAAAAGATTGGGCCAAGTTTCATTGCAATCATTTCATTGCAATCAATTAGGAGAACAAAAAGTAATTACTGAATTATACGTGCTTCTTTTGTCTATTTATCTAGCTTATCAACCTTATCAACTGGTTCAAATTTTATCAATCTTATCAACTGGTTCAAATTCAAATTTTATCGCTTTCCATACTTCACAAGCAGCGGCTAGCTCAGGGCTCCATTTGCTAGCTTCACGAATAATATCATTACCTTCACGAGCAAGATCACGTCCCTCATTACGAGCTTGTACACATGCTTCCGAAGCCACCCGATTAGCTACTGCACCAGGTGCATTTCCCCAAGGGTGTCCTAAAGTTCCTCCACCAAACTGTAGTACGGAATCATCCCCAAAGATTTCGGTTAGGGCAGGCATATGCCAAACATGAATACCCCCTGAAGCCACGGGCAGAACACCTGGCATAGAGACCCAGTCTTGAGTGAAAAAAATACCACGACTTCGATCTTTTTCAATAAAATCATCACGTAATAAATCAACAAAACCTAAAGTCATCTCACGTTCACCCTCCAGTTTACCTACTACTGTACCAGCGTGAATATGATCTCCACCAGACATACGTAATGCTTTAGCTAGTACACGAAAATGCATACCATGATTTTTCTGTCTATCAATAACTGCATGCATTGCGCGATGGATGTGAAGAAGTAGACCGTTGTCGCGGCAATAATGAGCCAAGCTAGTATTTGCGGTGAATCCCCCAGTTAAGTAGTCGTGCATTACGATGGGGACTCCCAATTCTCTGGCAAATATCGCTCTTTTCATCATTTCTTCACATGTACCCGCAGTTGCATTCAAGTAATGTCCTTTGATTTCACCCGTTTCAGCTTGCGCTTTAAAAAGAGCTTCGGCACAAAATAAGAAACGATCTCTCCAACGCATAAATGGTTGTGAGTTCACGTTTTCATCATCCTTAGTAAAATCAAGTCCACCCCGTAGACATTCATAAACCGCTCTGCCGTAGTTTTTTGCGGATAATCCCAATTTTGGTTTAATAGTACATCCTAATAGGGGACGACCATACTTGTTTAATTTATCTCTTTCAACTTGGATGCCATGAGGCGGACCTTGAAAAGTTTTGGAATAAGCAGTGGGAATTCGCAGATCTTCCAGACGTAGAGCTCGCAGGGCTTTGAAACCAAAAACATTACCAACAATGGAAGTAAACATGTTAGTAACAG